GATGAACCCGGCGGATATACCTAATGTCTTTTCTCTTCTTTTATTGCCCTCCTGTCGTCAATTGACAGTTGACAGTATTATTTATATATATATATAATTTGATATGACTTTGATATGATTTAGGGCTCAATATAATTTCCAAATCAGACTTTGGTAAATCATTTTTTTTTGCATCTCCTGCTCTGCTGATTCAGAGGTACCGTCTCTTGGATCCAATGCAAAACTCTTTCTGAATGAGAGAGATAAAGACGAGAAAGACCAATGAAATAAAGTTGAAAGATTGTATAGTTTAATGGTAAAGTTTGATTACCATTAACCCCCAGAAAAGTTAACGAGTTTTTCGATTTGATTCATATCCTATTCATCTTCTAAAGGTGTCCCTCGGCTGATTTATATTAAGTTAAGGTGGCCTTAGGCCTTATTCCCTATTGTATTTGTATTGTGTAGTGCTTTTTGATTTCCTAAAGGTGGCCATAGGCCCCTATGGTCCATTGGTGCCCCTATGGTCCAGTGGTTACGACCTCTCTCTTTCACGGAGAAAACGAGGGTTCAAGTCCCTCTAGGGGTATACCAAGACCATAGGAGTAGGATTTTATCAAAAGTGAAATGTATTTGTCAAGTCCGCCTGAGAGACGAAAGGAAGTTGATTATGGAACGTCTAATTAGGCGTTGGGTCGATGCCCGAGTGGTTAATGGGGACGGACTGTAAATTCGTTGACAATATGTCTACGCTGGTTCAAATCCAGCTCGGCCCAAAAATTTGCCAATCTACTATCAGATGGTAGAACCCTCTTGTTCTTAAGAAATACCTGATAAGAGAGAATAAAAAAGAATCCAAATTTTCTGTTAGATCTCTTCTTATTTCCCTGGGATTGTAGTTCAATAGGCAAGAGCACCGCCCTGTCAAGGCGGACGTTGCGGGTTCGAGCCCCGTCAGTCCCGACGGATCCAATAAGTACATCAATTCACCTCCCCATTTTATGTGAAATGAAAGAAGGGACAGAGATCATAATTTAATTCCGAAGGGGTTTCCCCTCTTTTTTTCAGGATTCTGTCGAAGAAAGAACAAACCCTAAACTAAAATAAAATGAAAATAACTAAAATAGTGAAGTTGATAGAATATTCCATCTTTTCTCCCGCGACTCCTCTTTCTCATACTTCTTTATCTTCCAAAGAAAATTGGATCATTCAAATTTACAACCTACTTCCTCTCTTTTTCCACTTCGCTTGTATTTTTTGTTGGCGTTTTGTAGTTAATGGAAACGGACGAAGATACTTCATTTGATGGTTCTATACGGAAGACCTAAGGTAGGTTATAGAAAAGAAAGAACAGAAAAGAAGGATAAATAAAATAAAGGAATTTTTGATTGGTCCGGGAATCCAATCTTGGATTCGGTATGGATAAAAGATCTTCGTATGTTATACTATTCAATTCTCGACGACGAATTAATTTAATAGCTCAGATATTGTTATTCATGATATTGATCCGATTCAAGATCATCGATAGGTAATGCATTCATTGAATTGACAGGTGAAAGATTTATCATCTCTATGGGATTAAATCCCGAGTTATTGTGAAATAAAAAAACGATGAGATTGAGATTATGGAAGTAAATATTCTTGCATTTATTGCTACTGCACTGTTCATTTTAGTTCCTACTGCTTTTCTACTTATCATTTACGTAAAAACAGTCAGTCAAAATAATTAATTACTTGAAATGAAACTTGACTTCTGAGTTCTTATCAATAGTTGAAGAAATAAAATCAAAAGAATTATTTTTTTGCGTTTTAAATGAAATCAACGGGCTATAATGAGCGGTATTCTATGAGATCTGAGAGTATGGTAAGAAATTTATTTCTTACCATACTCTCTATTAGTGTTATAGTAGTGTATAAAGTTGTACTTTACTTTCTAATATAGTTGGTATACTATATTAGCTTCTATCTTCAATATATGTAGTGATTAATCCATATATGGAATTAACGTAGGACCCAATTCTCTTTATTTCTGAAATAATTGTTTTACTGTTATATAATAAATTTCTCCACTCGAATCCAATGGAATTTCTAAATGAATAAATTTTGATTTGAAAATTATTTCAATTCAAATAAAAAATAAAAAATGCGTTGCAGAACGATCTATAAAACAATTGATACCGTTTCATTCCTAAACTAAATTAGTAGTCCTTCTAAAGTCCACTTCTTCCCCATACTACGAGTGAAAGGGAAAATGTAAAGACTACCATTAAAGCAGCCCAAGCGAGACTTACTATATCCATGTCAATTATGTCCCTTATCTTTATGATAGAAATATTCCATTATTGTATTGCTCACTAATAATAGTAGAATCCATGGTCCAGAGTCAAAAAGGGATTCTGGCCGAACACTATTGATGAACCAATCAAATAAATCCATTTCTAAAAAATTCCTATATGATTTCTAATCGGGAAAGACTAAACACAACTAAAATACACAATGACGCTACAAAGGAATGTTACTAATGGAACATATAGTAATAAAAAAAGAGGGCCCATTCTTTGTTGCCCTTCAAAGTACAAATAGATCAATTGCTATCTATTACATACTTTTATTTGCTATTTGATCTAATCCGTACCCTTTCCTTTCCCGATTGTCTCTCTGAAGCAGTTGGGAGATAGTATATTATACTCTTGACGAGGGGTTTCAAAAAAAATAATAATTTTTTTCACTTTTTCTATAAAAAAGTAAATTATCCATCAAATCTCAATCTAATAGTGATTGAATGCCTGAACATTCAGAGATTCTCGCGAGTCTATATATGTAGATTACATAAAGGACTTTCCACAACTAGTTAGCCGCCGGCTATGCCAATGAAATTCAAGACCCAATCAGTAGACATTACATTAGCAGTAGAAGGGAATCGGGAAGTCTTGCTTCGACCATTATAATATAATCTTTCTTTGAATTTTAGATTAAAAGATTTCCAATCTTTCAATCTAAAATTCAAAGAACAGATGTTTAGAATCAACCAAGTATCAACAATCGTCTTATTCTGTTCTGTTGGGTAAAATTTGGGTGATTTATATCAGCAGATAATAAATTTTGATTCGTTTGTTAATGAGGCGGCACCCGGATTTGAACTGGGGAAAAAGGATTTGCAGTCCCCCGCCTTACCACTCGGCCATGCCGCCAAAACGATACACAATAAGATAAAATTTTCTGGGTTGGATTACTAAACTTTAGTTTATTGTACTTGCATCCCTTTTTTAATTTCATCCTTTTTTTTCTAAATTTATAAAAATTATAAAAGAAACCCTTTCCCCCTTTTGTTTGACCACCCCTTCGATTGATTGTATAGTATCTCAAAACATACAATGTCGAAAAACTTCCCCTCACTTTTCTATTGAAAAATCAAATGTATATTTTCATTCAAAAAAGCCAAAATTTATGACAAATGGGAACCATTAACTATTCGTTGACTGAGAATTCCTGAATGATTCTTGGATTTGAATCTAAAATTGGATTTGCCTAATGACATAAGAAACTACAAAACATACTTAATTGATTCTTAATCCTTTCAATTTACATTATAACAAAAACGATAAGTATATGTAAACCCCACAATGGAAATTCTTACACAGATACCAAATTGGGTATCTTTTTTAGAGTATGTTTCCTATACCTATAAATATATGGAATTCGTTGGAACAAAAAAAGGCCCGGCTGGGTATTGACCGGGCCAGGCCCAAAAGGCACTTCGAACAAAATAAAAGCAAGAAGGTCTTCTTTATTTATCTTTCTATTTGGATCTTTCGAGCATCTAAATGGAATTGCTAATTATATAATAACGATAAAGAATGTGAAAGAAATACTTTCGTTAATCCTTACTTGATGTGTAATGTAACATAGTAATTATCTTTTTCAATTGGGAGAGATGGCTGAGTGGACGAAAGCGGCGGATTGCTAATCCGTTGTACGAGTTATTCGTACCGAGGGTTCGAATCCCTCTCTTTCCGTTTCCGTTGATGACTTTCTATTTTTTTCTTTCAAATTTCGCAAACCCCTTTTGATTTTTTTACTAGTTAAATGTATGGAATATGAATATACAAAATAAAATCTTAAGAAAATTGTAAATCAAGCAAGAAAAACGAAATTTTTATTTTATTCTTCACGTCCAGGATTACGTCCTGGATCATTGGATAGGAATCCAAAGATGAAGAGAGAAACAAAGAATATTACTACTGTGTAAACGAAAAGTTTGAGAGTAAGCATTACACAACCTCCAAGATCATTTTTTGAAAAAGAAAAACGAGAAAAGATAATAGATCCTCCATTTTTATATCACATATCCTATTTTGACACCAAGAAATGAATTCTAGAAATAGAAAAGAATGTTCAGAAATTCAACTGAAGTTTAAATTTGTAATAAGAGTATTTGATTATCACAAATCACTTTCATACCCACAATTAGATATTCTAAGGGACCCTAACTTAATAAGGTCTTTCGCCGGAAAAAGGATTAGAATCGGGAAATGGGGCGAGAAAATTTATTGCGGCTAGCCAAGAATTTCAATGTTTGAATTGAAGGTTCATACTCCCAGACTTATTTGATCTTATCAATTGTTATAATTTTTCTCGAATAAATCATGAATTTTCTAGGATAGTATTCAAGATCTTATCGAAAACTTACAGCAGCTTGCCAAACAAAGGCTAAAAGAAAAAAGAACAGGGGTATGACTGGCATAACATCTACGATTGGATTCAAAAAAGCATAGGCTTCGGGCAATTTGGCGAAGAAAAGACTACTCGGATAAAGGGCAGAATTAAGACAGATCAAACTAAAGATATTAAGCATAACAGACATTTTGTTCGTCGAGATAATTGCATTTTGATTGAGTTATTTATATAAGGAAAAATAAAGAAAGTAAGGTAGACAAAAAACTCCTTCTTTTTCCGCTCAATCAAAAATCCTCCAATTCTCAAAGGAGAATAGAAGAAATCATACTTTCATACAATATCTTAATTGAATTGTATGTAATGATCAATAAATTCAGTTGAATTCTAGATATACACATGTCAAAATCCTAGCACGAATCTATAATATATTCTATAAAGAAGAATAAAGAAGAAAGGTTTTCTATAGATAGTTGGGCTGGAATTGACGAACACTTAATACCAATATTATTCTTTATTAGTATTAGTGTCCAATAAAAATATAAATGGGGCGTAGCCAAGTGGTAAGGCAACGGGTTTTGGTCCCGCTATTCGGAGGTTCGAATCCTTCCGTCCCAGAGCATATCCATTGTATCCGAATACATCTTTTTTGTTCAACAAGGTTCTGTTTCAAGGTCTAATATTGGATAGAATATTATTCTTCTTTCTTTTTTGATTTTGAATGATTCTTTTCGGAATCATATCTCAGTTTTTCACAAACTGAACTAAATCGAGTTCAAATGACATGCAAATGTAACTGAATCCTTTTGTGATCCAGATAAAGATAAGATGGGGCATAGATCACAGTTGCAGAAAGATTACTTAACTTCAGGTTAAACAAAATATGAAAATACATATAAAACGAGGAAGTGCTTAGCCTATGGGTATGTATTGTTATCCTATTTCAGTGACAATAGTCTTTCTATTTTTGTGAAAAAGAATTTGCATCCCTAAAATATTCAAATTGAAATATTTAACAATGATATTTCTTTTTATTGTTCGATCTATTTAGCTTATTTGCTTTAAATCATTGACAATTCTATTCGAAAAGAAACAGAGATTCTTATTTCTTATGATAATCAAATGTAGGCTTTACTGTAAAAGTAAAACTTGACTCAAATAATGATGTCGAAGTAGGAAACTTTTTCAATTATCAAGATTTGTAATGATTCCTTATGGGTTGAATCTTTGAGAAGTTGGAAATGGGTCAGTCTATCTTATTGAGTCACTTGAACAGGCAGAGTCAAATAGAATTTATTTATTCGTGTTATTTCTGTTAGTTATGTTATTTCTATATTTAGATTTCTGGATATTTCTGTTAGATATTTTTTTGAGATATAGATTTATAGAAAAAATTTCCGTTCATACAAAAAAAGCCCGGGTCTTGCTAAGATTTCTTCAGAAAAAAAGATTTATTATCTATGTAGCTAAGAAAAAATATAAATGACTATGTCTCTGTACCGACTGAACCAATGACTATTCATGATTCCATAATTGAATCAATTCCATACTGGTTCCAAATTAGAGGAATGTTATGGTAAAACTTCGTTTAAAACGATGTGGTAGAAAGCAACGTGCGACTTGAAAGACACGATCCGGTGTGGATTTTTATTCTTACATCCACCATTTTCTTTTATATAGGAATGAAGGTGCTCTTGGCTCGACGTCGTTTGTTCTATTCTACTAGAACCCTTCTTTTTTTATTGGGTTGTAATGTAAATAGTTCATGATGGAGCTCGAGTAGAAAGTATTGATTAATTTCTCAGGGGCAACGGTCTAGGGTTAATGCCAATCAATAAATTGGAACAACTTCGTAAGTATATCTTCGATATCGATATAGAAATTGAAAGGATCCGATTCGAGCAAATTTTCAATTAAAAAAAATTGTTGGAACCGCAAAACTTTTTCGATCCACAGTGTATCGCGCACGAATCAACCGTCGGTATGATTCTAGAAAGAAATCACAAAAGGGGTATGTTGCTACCATTTTGAAAGGATTAAGAAGCACCGAAGTAATGTCTAAACCCAATGATTTAAATTAAAACAAAGATAAAGGATCCCAGAACAAGGAAACACCGCTTCAATTGTCTCACAGATCCGAATAAAGAATCCAAATAGATTTTCAACGAGACAAAAGGGGGGTTAAAGACCACTCAATAAAAAAATATCTTAATTTTATTTAATATATTTGATAATTATTGAACTTGAGTTATGAGTACAAATGATTTTTTAGTTTTCAGGAAGGAAGTTAAATAAAAATGACTATGAGTTAAATTATAGGCTAATTTCTTTTACGGATTCCTTTACTATTTATTATAATTTTATCCATAGACAAAACTTCAAATCATTTTTTCTCGAGCCGTACGAGGAGAAAACTTCCTATACGGTTCTAGGGGGGGGTTCTTTTTCATCTACATCTATCCCGATGAGCCGTCTATCGAATCGTTGCAATTGATGTTCGATCCCGAAGAGAAGGAAGAGATCTTCGGAAAGTGGGTTTTTATGATCCGATCAAGAATCAAACTTATTTAAACGTTCCCGCTATTCTCTATTTCCTTGAAAAAGGCGCTCAGCCTACAGGAACTGTTCAGGATATTTTAAAAAAGGCAGAGGTTTTTAAGGAACTTTGCCCTAATCAAACGAAATTCAATTAAATTAAGGAAATAAAAACTACGGGTAGGATAGTGATTTCTATATAATTTTGGATATCTTTTCTATACTATGTTTTTTTATTTCCTTCTTTTCTTGCTCTATTAGTATCTATTTATCATTGCTTTTATAGAATCTTTTTCTAACGAAAACCTTATT